TTTGATCCAATAAAAAAATTATGTTTCGTAATCTCCTAATCCAAGTTTTCAATTTCGAATTGACTCTTGAATACAAATCACGAGAATTCATATTCTTACTCTAATTTTTCATTGAGAGGTAAAGGATTAAATCCTTTTAAGAAATAAAGTTTTTGGTCGCAATATGCGCCGGGGACCCCTTAACTATGTAGGGTTAATGGAACGAATCACACTTTTACCACTAAACTATACCCGCTATGATGTGATTATTGTATATATAGAAACTTTTTGTCGAGTAAGAGAATCGGGTAGAATCATAAAAGAATTTGAAAAGAATTTGAAAAGAATCAAAAAAAAAAATTAGAGCTTTGGAGTATTCTATTTCTTCAGGGAATCTAGTGAGATTAGGAAAACAAGTATTTTTTTTTGAATCCAATCAAAATCATTATCTTTTATGATATTTGACAAGATAGCCTCCGCCGCGAGCTAAGCCGTGAAAAAAAAAAGGTAGTTTTTTTTTTCTTTCTATTTGATATTTTTCATATCATATAGCAATCCATATCTAAAATATGGATTGCTATATGATATTGATTGGTTAATTGCAATATTGAGTTAGAGATGTCTTTTTCGAGCCCTACTTTATCGAAATCGAAAACAAATTACAAGGATTACTCAGGCAAGTTTTCTATATTTATGATTTTATTATAGAATAAACCCTTTCTATTAAATCTTTTCGATTTTTAGTTCTTATTATCTATTTTTTAATAGATAGAAAAGAAAATTTCTTCTAATACTTTTCTATACAATACTTTACTTTTATAGATATTCCAAAATAGAAAAAATATTCTGGAATATATAGTCAAGAATATAGACTAGACTATGATAGTCTATTTTATGATAATAGAAAATAGGGTCTAAAAGTAATGGAATAAAACGAAAGGAATAAAGTAATAAAAAAAAGGGCATATAATATAAAAGGACTTTTTCAAACCCCATTAATGTAATGTAATATGGTAATTCTCTTTTTTTTTTCGATTGGGAGAGATGGCTGAGTGGACTAAAGCGTCGGATTGCTAATCCGTTGTATGAGTTTTTCGTACCGAGGGTTCGAATCCCTCTCTTTCCGGTTCTGTTAATAACTTTTAACAACTTTTTCTATTTTAATTAAAGAAAATAATTTAAATGTTAAGCACATTAAATATTCAAAAATAAACCAAAGAATTTTGGTTTTATTTTATTCTTCACGTCCGGGATTACGTCCTGGATCATTAGATAAAAATCCAAAGATGAAGAGAGAAACAAAGGATATTACTACTGTGTAAACAGACAATTTAAGAGTAAGCATTCGACAATCTCCATGATCTTTATTTGGGTTGCAAAAAACAACGATTATTCGTACTATGTAAACAAACAATCTAAAAGTAAGCATTAGATAATTTCCAAGATCTTTTTTTATATCACATATTCTATTTTCACACCACGAAACGAATTAGAATTTTTTCTCGAATAAATCATGAATTCTTCTAGGACAGTATAAAAAATCTTATCGAAAACTTACAGCAGCTTGCCAAACAAAAGCTAATAAAAAAAACAACAGAGGGATTATTGGCATAACATCTACTATTGGATTCAAAAAAGCGTATGCTTCCGGCAATTTTGTAAACAAAAAACTGTTTGAATAAAGGGCAGGATTAAGACAGATACAAATGAAACTCAAAATATTAAGCATATTAAACATCTTTTTCCTAAAGATAATTGTATTTGGATTTTTGAGATACAAATGAAACTCAAAATATTAAGCATAATAAACACCTTCAAATCAAAAATCCTTCACTAAAACTTGAAACTGATCCACCCAATCAAAAATCCTTGAATTCTCACTTAAAAAAAGAATAGAAGAAATCCTATTTTCATACAATATCTTAATTGAATTATATATTATGATCAAGACATTTTGCTTAATTCGAAATTTACATATATGAAAATCCAAACAACAAGCAAATCCAATTCAGAGATATTTGGCCGGTAATTGGCGAAGAACCCATAATAATACTAATATGACTACTTAATTTAATTAGTGTTAAATCGAAATGGAAATGGGGCGTCGCCAAGTGGTAAGGCAACGGGTTTTGGTCCCGCTATTCGAAGGTTCGAATCCTTCCGTCCCAAAGCAATATGCTTTTTCCGTCCCAAAGCATATTGCTTTTATATTATGATATATTCTACATTTAAATAATCTAAAAAAATAGAAATAAAGATATCGATTTTCAAAATAAAAGTTGTCTTTTTAAACAACTTTTGAAGATTTAACAGTATAATAAGTGAAATTCTTCTTTATTTATTTTTGAATCTTCTTGATAGAAATTAAGACTAAGATTCAGATGGATAGAACAAATCAAGTAACTAAATGAAGTCATTTTGCCTCCAAATTGGAAAATTTGACATTATCTTCAAACAATGTGTTGTTTTTCATTCTTTAGGCTTTCTTAGCCTTCGTATATTGAGATTGAATATCGAATAATCCTGAGAAATTTTTTCGAATTCTTTCTGAATTTTCTTTTTCTACTTGCGGTTTTTTATTTGTATCTATGTTGATATTCTCTATGTAATGAGAATCCAAGTCCTGAGTTTATAAGTTTTTTTTTCTTTTTATATTCTATTTCTATTCTACATATACATAGTGTTTTTTTTTATTATGCATTTTCTTTAAGATTCTTTATTATTCTATAATAAATAGATAGATAGTCAATTTCATTCATTAAAATAGAATGAATTTTAGTTAATTCTTTTGTTTTATTCATTTTGTCTTTTTTCTTAACACATTTACATTCATATTGACAACAATGTATCAGATAGGTATAATCTAATTTGGGTAATTGGATCTTTTTTGTAGATCCATTTTTCCCTATTCCATAACTTTGCTTTTTTCTTCATTCAAATAGAACTAAAATGATGGGGTTGTCAAAATTTCTGTGATACTATTTATTTTTTTTTTTTTCCATATTTCTTTTCAATTTATTTGAAAGAATATTTAATATATTTAATCTTAATTAAATATTAAGAAGGCTTTTGTTAGAGTAGTTTAATGATATCCATATATTTATTCAAAAAATGAATAAAAAGAAATATAAAAAAAATAAACCTTAAGCAATGTGTTAAGCAATTAATAACGTAAGAAATACAGAGAATTTCTATCCATTTTGACTTTACCTATACTTTCTATTTTGATTTGAGAACTTTTTCGATTCTTTTTTTATATTATCTTTTTTTATTTCTATTATCCCCCTTTTGTTCTAAATCGATTAGAATTCTTTTGTGTTCATTTCTTGCTAGTTTCTTTTTTTGATTGTGTCGTACCATTCAATGGTTTTCTTTAATTTGATTTTGATTCTATCTCCATAACCAAATTTTTTTTATTTGGGTTGCTAACTCAATGGTAGAGTACTCGGCTTTTAAGTGCGACTAACAGCTTTTACACATTTGTATGAAGAAAGGGTTCGTCCATACCATCGGTATGGTTTGTAAGACCATGACTGATCCTAAAAGGAATGAGTGGAAAAAATAGCATGTCATTTTAATGAAAAATTCTTAGAATATTTTATTCTTACCAGACCGATTCCAAACCCTGTTTGAATTAATTGTGTAGAACATAACAAAATGAATCAAAGGTGGGTCGAGTTAAAGTTAATATTAATAAATAAATGGATAGAGCTTCACGGCTCCAATTATAAATTAATTCGAAATTTTAGGGGAACAAAAAAGAAAGGAGCTCTCATTCTTAATTTGAATGATTTTCCAATTAAATTTAGAATTCCATGTTAAAAATGGATTAGTGCCTGATGCGGAAAACCCCAATGCAGTTTCAATTTTTTTAATGAATCCTAACTATTAGCCATTTTACGGCAGGAGGGTGGCTGAATGTGTATAAGAAAGAGTATATTGATAATCAATAATTTTCCAAAATCAAAAGAGCGATTTGTTTGAAAAAGTAAAGGATTTCTAACCATTTAGATAGAGAAAAAGTAAAGGATAGAGAGTCCGTTGATCCTTTTAAATACCTATTTTTGAGGTATTTATTATATCATTTTGTTTTTATGATATCGCACTATGTATCATTAAGAAATCGCCTACCTTTGCTTCAATCAACTCGAATTGCAAATGAAAATAGAGAAATATCAAAGATATTTTGAACTAGATAGATCTCAAAAAAACGACTTTCTATACCCACTTATGTTTCGGGAGTATATTTATACCTTTGTTCAGGATCCTGGTTTCAATAGATCTATTTTATTCGAAAAAATAGCTTATGATAATAAATTTAGTTTACTAATTGTAAAACGTTTAATTGCTGGAATATATCAAAAGAATCTCTTTTTTTTTTCTTTTAATGATTCAAACCAAAATCGAGTTTTTAGGTACAACAAAAAATTGTATTCGAAAATGATATCAGAAGGCTTTTCAGTCATTGTGGAAATTCCATTTTCTCTACAATTAGTATCTTCCTTAGAAAAGTTAAAAATAGTAAAATCTCAGAATTTGCGATCAATTCATTCAATTTTTTCTTTTTTAGAGGGTAAATTGTCGCGTTTAAATTATGTGTTAGATGTACTAATACCTTATCCCATCCATCTAGAAAAATTGGTTCAAACTACTCGTTACTGGGGGAAAGACCCTTCCTATTTCCATTTATTACGACTCTTTCTTCACGAGTATGGGAATTGGGACTCCTTTCTTATTTCAAAGAGATTGAGTTCCATTTTTGCGAAAATGAATCCAAGATTCTTCTTATTCCTATATAACTCTTATGTATATGAATACGAATCCGTCTTATTTTTTCTTCGTAACCAATGCTCTCATTTACGATCAACATTTTATCGGGTCTTTCTTGAGCGAATATTTTTCTATGGAAAAATACAATATTTTGCAGAAGTCATTTCTAATGGTTTTGGGGCCACCCTGTCCTTGTTCAAGGATTTTTTCACACATTATATTAGATATCAAGGCAAATCCATTCTGGCTTC